AAGAAACGTAAACAGAATCTAAATTTTTACATACTTTATTAGAACATAAACGCTTTACTCATCTAGTCGAGAATCAATCTAAAAAGGTTATACATCTAGATGGATAAGTTAAGTATATATCATAATCTATACTATTTATGAATCTATACTATTAATGAATATGTATATGGATCTATATCAGATCCGTATGAATTAAGTAAATTTAGTTTGAATAAAAAATGAAAATTAAGTTGTAGAATTGAAACCCATACACAAATTCATCATGTGCCAGGAACCAGATTTGAACTGGTGACACGAGGATTTTCAGTCCTCTGCTCTACCAGCTGAGCTATCCCGACCACTTTCGACGCGTCGTCTTCCTTATTTTACTAAGCGACTTTGGTCTATGTCAATTTTCAAAAAAGACGAAAAATTATTCAAAAGTCTTATTCAGACCCGAAATGCTTTGTATCTTTTTTACAAAAAATGAATAAAAAACCACTTCGTCAAGTAAATTTACGCTCGAATAAAGATTTGGGTTGTTAATCATTCCATTGAAAAATAGAATGTGGATTTCTTGTTTTATCCAAAGATCTTCATTTTGATGGATATCATCTCTATTCCAAATTCCAAGACTTGTGAAAAAAAGCCAGCCCGGATATGTTTGTGAAAAAATCGAATGAATGAGAAAGATAACGAAATTTGAATCGTTAACGAAAAGAGAGAATAGGATAAAAAGAATTAAGGAGTTGAGTGGACCTTTTTTGGGGATAGAGGGACTTGAACCCTCACGATTTCTAAAGTCGACGGATTTTCCTCTTACTATAAATTTCCTTGCTGTCGATATTGACATGTAGAATGGGACTCTATCTTTATTCTCATCCGATTAATCAGTTATCTATCAGACTATGGAATGAATGATGTGATCAATTAATATTCAACCCTTTCTTCAACTTGGAATCAATTCAAATCAAAACAATTCTTTAGTCTTTTTTCATATTCATATAAAGATTAAAAATACGTATTCGGCCCCCTATTAATCATCCTAGATATTATTTCAGTACGTATCCGTATGTATATACGGTTATCCCTTCCTTTATCCTTTCTGGAATTTTGACGGAAGGATTTCTTTACTTTACTAATGCAACGCAGTCAACCCCGTTTGTTAGAACAGCTTCCATTGAGTCTCTGCACCTATCCCTTTTTTATTCTGTCTTTATGAACCTTTTTTTGTTTTCGGAAAACAGGATTTGGCTCAGGATTGCCCATTTTTGATTCCAGGGTTTCTCTGAATTTGAAAGTTATCACTTAGTAAGTTTCCATACCAAGGCTCAATCCAATTAAGTCCGTAGCGTCTACCAATTTCGCCATATCCCCTTTTTGTTTTGATTTTGAGATTCAAATCTTATTATTACCCACCTTTCATTTAGATTCTATTGGAACTGTTGAAATTATTAGATATTGATTCCTATAAAAATTGCTATTGCTATAAAAGGTGTTTCCTCTTCTTTTTTTTTTTTTTCCTATCTATCTTCTTTCATCTCTATCATAAATCCTTATTTAGTCTAATCAGAAAGGATTCTATCATTTCTCTATCCACAATTCAATATAGATGTATATATACCACATTTATTATTTATTATATCTACTTCTCTTACTCTCATTTTTTCTCGTGCAATTTTGAATACTCGAACGGTCGATTCTTTTTTTCTAGATTCTATATTCATATTAATAACTAATAATGAAAAGAATAACAAAGTTAATAACCAAGATTCCACTAGTTTACTAAAATTCTATACATGTACAATTTCTGTTATGTGAGCCCGCTTAGCTCAGAGGTTAGAGCATCGCATTTGTAATGCGATGGTCATCGGTTCGACTCCGATAGCCGGCTTTTCTCTATTTGTTTGATTTTTGACATAATTGAGAATAATAATATTTTTTTTTAATCAAAGAGAAAAAACTTCGTTCCTTTTCGTTCCTTTTTGCCAAGGGCGACCCATTATATTAATATTCTATTATATTATTAAATTATATTAATAAATTATATTGTATAATATGAATATAATATATTAATATATTGTAGGAACTTGAAATTATGAATACAAAGTTAGAGTAGTTAAATCTCCGCAGAACAAATCAAGAACAAGAAAAGGACCTTTTTTTCTATATACATTATTGGTATATATAGAAAATGGTCCCTATATTGATACAATCTATTTCATTATTCTTTGTAGTAGACTACTTCAGTCGATTTTGTTTCATTTATCATATTTATCTTTTAGTTCAGTTCAGTTTTAATTTATGTTTTTGAAAATTCAATAAAATATAAAATAAGGAAGATAAGGAGTTTTTATGTCACGTTACCGAGGGCCTCGTTTCAAAAAAATACGCCGTCTGGGCACTTTACCGGGACTAACTAGTAAACGGCCTAAAGTTGGGAGCAATCTTAGAAATCAATCACGCTCCGGTAAAAAATCTCAATATCGTATTCGTTTAGAAGAAAAACAAAAATTACGTTTTCATTATGGTCTTACAGAACGACAATTACTTAAATACGTTCGTATCGCCGCAAAAGCTAAAGGGTCAACAGGTCAGGTTTTACTACAATTACTTGAAATGCGTTTGGATAACATCCTTTTTCGATTGGGTATGGCGTCAACTATTCCCCGAGCCCGCCAATTAGTTAATCATAGACATATTTTAGTTAATGGCCGTATAGTAGATATACCAAGTTATCGCTGCAAACCCCGAGATATTATTACAGCGAAGGATGAACAAAAATCTAGAGCTATGATTCAAAATTATCTTGAGTCATCCCCCCAGGAGGAATTGCCAAAACATTTGACTCTTTACCCACTCCAATATAAAGGATTGGTCAATCAAATAATAGATAATAAGAGGATCGGCTTAAAAATAAATGAATTGCTGGTGGTAGAATATTATTCTCGTCAGACTTAATTCTAACTGGTTCGGAGAATTTTGCCCCCTATCGCTAAGTAAAGAAACAAAAAAAGTAAGGGTTTGATTTGATCGAGAGTTTTTCTCCCATTCATATATTTTCTCCCATTCATATATCATAATATTTTCCCACTTTTTCCAGTATTTTTGGGACCGCAGAAATTCGGAATCGAGAATCTATATCAAGGAAAGGTCTAACTGTTGGAATAAAGGTATCCATTTTTATTTGATTTGATACATTGCGGTCAGTACCATTGAGAAAATTAGGTAAAGGTACGGAAAGAGAGGGATTCGAACCCTCGGTAAACAAAAGCCTACATAGCAGTTCCAATGCTACGCCTTGAACCACTCGGCCATCTCTCCTCCATAATGATTATGGCCCCGAAACCGAGTGAATCGCGAGTCATTCATATTAAGATTGTTGAATAGGTATGGTACGTACAATCAATTCGAACTAATAAACTAATAAAAATAGAAAATTTGAAATCAAATAAAGAACTTTCCTTCGAGATAAAGATGATTTTTTTTTGTTTTGTGAAAAACTCTTTATTAAAAGCAATAAAGATATGTATCTATTCGTGTTTGTGGGGTTTGTGAAGATGGCTTTTTTTGCTATCTATACCGGCTTAAATCCTCGGATTGGAACGATCTGTTTTTATGTTATTTTGTACCGTACAACGACTTTTTTGTACAACTACTTTTTTGTACAACTACTTTTTTGTGGGATCCTTTTCTCCTGAGAAGTAATTAAAAGAAATTTGAAAATAGATTGCTATTTATGTCTAGATCCCGAACAACTGGAAATTTTATTGATAAGACCTTTTCAATTGTAGCCAATATCTTATTACGAATAATTCCGACAACTTCGGGAGAAAAAGAGGCCTTTACTTATTACAGAGATGGTGTGATTTGATTTTTTTTGTCGATTCAAGTCTTAGGGGAAAGACACATTAGTCGGGATAGAAAGATTTGAAAAAACTCTACGCTTGTTGAAGGTGAAGTTTATAAGTTTATAAATAAAAAAATTCCTTCTGTCGGGTATCCCCGATTAATGCAGCCTCAGATGCTTCAATTGTCGATTCTAGCAGTGAACGGAAGGTTACACCTATGGCTCTGGGTTCTGTATTGCAGTGCAGGTTAACCTTACCCTACTAGTACCAATAGGCGGCATAGAGGAAGAAGCACTACGGCTAGTAATCAACAACACGAAAACTTTGTTATAAATTCTACCTTTTCTTTATTGGGATCGGGACTAAGAAGAATGGTTGGGACAACAAACATCCATCTCGTTCGTACTTTGGATACTCGTATAACCATCAAAGACTGTTGAAGTGACTAATTCCTAGAAATTCAAGAAGATTGAGGACAAAGAAATTGTTGGAGTTAACTTAATATTTTTATCTAGTATCACCATGTTTGGTATTAAGAAAAGATCTTTTTCAGGAAGGTTGGCTAGAGATTTTTTGTAAAAACACTAGCCCCGCTCAGTTCATAATGCGAATATTTCACTCCCCTTTTTGTTCTATGTATTATTTTTCATTATGCATACTAAGGGAGGAGCCGTATGAGATGAAAATCTCACGTACGGTTCTGGAACGGAGATTCTTTGAATCGAATGACGACCGTAACGGATGTCTGCTCAATCCGAAGGAAATTATGCGGAAGCTTTACAGAATTATTATGAAGCTATGCGATTAGAAATTGATCCCTATGATCGAAGTTATATACTCTATAATATAGGCCTTATTCACACAAGTAATGGAGAACATACCAAAGCTTTGGAATATTATTTTCGGGCACTAGAACGAAACCCCTTCTTACCACAAGCTTTAAATAATATGGCCGTGATCTGTCATTACGTGCGACTATCTCCACTATAGAAAGAAAAGAAAAGAACAAAGTTTACTAGTAAAATAAAAATAATAAAATAAAAAAAAATAGTCTTTCTACATATGCATCGTCAAAACGAACGATTTTTTATCAGCTGTAGGAAATAAAGCAACTTCATAAAAGATAAAAGTCAAAATATGAAGAAAAAATATGTCTAGATACTTTAGTCT